GAAAAGTCATACAAAGTTATATACAAATCACTACCCCCCTTTTTGTATTTCCTTAATTTATTTCCTTAATTGAATTTCGGTTGATTAGGACGAAGTTCCTTAAAAACCTCTGCCTTCTTTAAAATATCCTGAACAGTTTCTGTAGGTTGAGCCCCTTTTTCAAGGAAATATAAAATAGCAGGAACATTTAAATAAGTTTGATTCTTTATCGGATCATAAAAACCCACTTTCTGAAGATCTTTTCCTTGTCTTCGGGATCGAACATCAATTGCAACGATTCGATAGACGGCTCATTGGGATAGATGTAGATGAACAACACCCCCCCTAGAAACGTATAGGAAGCTTTCTCCTCGTACGGCTCGAGAAAAATGATTGATTCGAAGTTTTGTCTCTGTATGGAATTCTATCTAAGAAATGACAACTGGATCCATAAAATGATCAAAGCAATTAAAGATGTAAGTCTTTTTTTCTTCGTTCTTCCTTAAAATGCAAAAGAAACCATTCGTACTCTCATAACTCAAGTTGGATAACTTTCAAACAATTCAAAGGAAAATCTTTCGGCAATTTCATTTATTGAGCGGTCTTTCCTCCTTTTTTGTTTGTCTCGTTTAAAATAGGATTCTTCAGTCTGATCCAGTTATTCAGACAATTAAAAAGGTGTTTCCTTGTTCTGGGATCCTTTATCTTTATTTTATTTTAAATCATTGGGTTTAGACATTACTTCGGTGCTTTTGAATCCTTTCAAAATGGCAGCAACATACCCTTTTTGCGATTTCTATGAAAGAATCCTCCAAGATGATGGATTCCCTCGTGAAACACTTTGGATCGAAAAAGTTTGATCAATTCCAATAAATTTTTTCATTTGAAACTTGCTCGAATTGGATTCTTTCGATTTCCATACCTAAGATATATTTACGAAGTTGTTTCAATTTTTTTATTGATTGGCATTAACCCTAGACCCTTGCCCCGAGAAATAAATTAATACTTTCTACTCGAGCTCCATCATGGACTATTTCCATTCCAAGACAACAAAAAACGAGGGGTTATGGTGAAACAGAACCAATGATGTCGAGCTAAGAGCACCTTCATTCCTACAAAAAATGGTGGATGTACAAATCCACAACGGATCGTGTCCTTCAAGTCGCACGTTGCTTTCTACCACATCGTTTCAAACGAAGTTTTACCATAACATTCCTCTAAGAACCGGTATGAAATTGATTCAATTATGGAATCATGAATAGTCATTGGTTGGGCTGATGTATAAACACTATAATCTATAGTATTTTCTATATCTTCTATATATTTTCTATATCTTCTATATATATAGTATATAGATATAACTACTACTATAGATATAGGTGGATAAAGATTTTTCTGAAGAAGTCTTAGTAAGTAATAAATAAGACGAATAAACCAATTCTTTTTGATTCTGCATCTTCACGTGACTTAATAGGAGAGAAAGATTCAGCTTCTAAGGAATGATTAAAACGATTTCTCTTGCGAAATTTCGAATAAATTTCGAAAGTTCCCCCTTCGACATCATTATTCCAAGAAAATTTGATAGTTAAAAATAACTTTTGATCATCTTAGGAAAAAAGATAAGTCTTTTTTTTCATCTGATTGATAAAATCCAAAGAATGGGGAGGTTTTCGTATCTATCAATTCGATCAAATAGACTGAGCAATTGTCACCGTTTATAGATATTGAAATGAAGGCTTTACCATTACTGATTAACTCCTATCTACCCCGGGACTGATGCAGCATAAATCAAAAGAAGGGGGTGTCCTAGTCTTTTTTATTTTTACGAAATGCGAGCTGTCTAGGCACAAAGCCAAACAAGTCCAGTTTTTGCTCCTTTTTTTCTATTTAAGCCTACCTCATTGATTAAGAATTAAGAGACTTAGTGAATTTAATTAGTACCAAAAACCCCCTCTTGGCGAAAAGTCAAGAAATCTACAAAAAAGAAAATTGAATCTAAGTAGGCTAATTTAGGGGGTAGAGAATACGAGATAGGGAATATGGATTCTTTCGCATCTCGATTCAGTTTTTGAAAAAAAAAAAACGATTCATCGAAGAAAAAAATAAGAAACAACAATCACATTCCAGCTAACATTTCGATTTTAAACGGAACATTGTTAAAAAAGCAATCTATATTGTCAGAGAATATATATGTTCTGGGACGGAAGGATTCGAACCTCCGAATAGCGGGACCAAAACCCGTTGCCTTACCACTTGGCCACGCCCCATTTAGATTTCTATGCGATACTAATAAAGTATATTGCTGGTTTTGTTTGTTTGTCAACTCTAGGCCAAATATCTATAGAATAGATTAGATTGGTATTCGGATTTTTCTATGTTTTTGGTATGTGTAGATATAGAATTCAACTTAATTTATTGATCATTACATATAATTCAATTAAGATATTGTATGAAAATATGATTTTTTCGATTCTCCTTTGAGAAAAGGAGGATTTTTGATTGGGTGGGTTCAAAGAAAAAG